GAGACTTCTCCATTCCTATTGGTGGAGTGGTTACTGACTGGGCCTTGATTTCTGCGCTGCGGGGAGGTACTAATTAAATAAAGTAATTCGTAATTGTGGAAAAGAAAAGCAGAATCGAGTTTGTATACAAACTCAAAAAGTTTCTGAGTACTCAAGTATTGAATTTTTTGGATTCGTTCATTAAATTAATAGTCCAAAATTTTTTGACTCTGTACCATAGATTTCACTATATATTAGTAAACAATAATGGAAAAATTCCTTCATATTCATAGAAATAGGGGACATAATTCGCATGGATATTGTAAGTCTCGCTTGGGCTGCTTTAATGGTAGTCTTTACATTTTCTCTTTCACTTGTAGTATGGGGAAGAAGTGGACTCTAGGAATACGACTTAAATAAAAATAAACTAATTGAGTTTTTATTTTAGTTGAAGAAAAAAATTGTATAATTTTTATTTCAAAATTCGAAAGAAGTTTCCATACCATAGAACTCTTTCGAGCATCTATCCACCAGTCAATCAATTCAATTTTTTTATTTTACTTCTTGAGTTGGCAATGAGAAAAAAAAGACTAAGTTGGTTGTTTTATTAATATATACCATACTTTGATTCTTTCGGCAGATACTGGGATTTTTATTGAAAAGAATCCGAAATCAAAAAATTCGAGCTGTAAAGTCAGAATTGTCTTTCCTTTTTTTCTTTTGGATTGATCAGAATGAATACAAATGGATCAAATAGATATAGCAAAAAAAAAATAGAATTAACGTCGCTATGTACATAACATAAAAAGCTCTAGATTCTGGATTGATCGAAATGAAATTCAGTCTGTATCTTTCTTTTTATAGTTATAGTCCAACTTGCTACACGAAAAAAACAAAAATCTAATTGATAGTATAGTAGAAAGATTCATATGAATCTTTCTACCATACTATTAAATCTCATTGAATATTGATGATTCTAGCCTGCTCATTTCAGTTAAGAAACGAAATTAGAATCCCCTTTTTTTCCATTTTTCAATTGTTGATAAAGAACTAAGAAGTCAAGTTTCATTCAAATTAATCATTTTTATTTTGGCTGACCGTTTTTACATAGATAATAAGTAAAAAGGCAGTAGGAACTAGAATGAATAGTGCAGTAGCAATAAATGCGAGAATATTTACTTCCATAATCTCATCCTTTTTTTACTTCGCATTAACTCGGGATTTAATCCCTTAGAGATGATAATAATTTTACTTGTCAATTTAAACTCAATGGGATGCATTACATCTTGATGATATTGAATCATATTAATATCATGAATAACAATATCTGAGTTATTATATAAATTCGCCGTCGCAAATTCAATAGTATAACATAGGAGGATCTTTTATCCATACTGAACTCAATCCAAAAAAAGAAAAAGAAAATTCAATTTGTCATTTAATCAACAAGTCCGTGTTTTATCATTCTTTTTTATTCTTTTTTCCATGACCTGCAGTATTCCTTGTACAATCAATCATCTAATCAAGTTTCTTTTTTCCACTTCCCCTGGTTACAAAACCCCGAAAATAAGAAATTCAATTTTTTTTAATATTAATGATTTACTTTTTTTCTTACAAGATAAAGTGTGAAAAAGACGAGTTCTGGTACAAAAAATAAAATATTCTATCAAATTCATTATTTTTTTTTTAGGGTGTTTGTTCTTTTTTTGATAGACCTTATTCACATTCACAAAAATACTTTAAGAAAATTCTTAATTTATAATAAATTAAGAGGGAAAGAAAAAAGACCTACGAATCATCAGAAGAATTCCTATTGAAAGTCAAATTCTCTTGTTATTCTTTTCCCAAAAAGTGGAAAGAAAAGATGAATTGATATATTTATTTATTATTGGGTCTATCGGGACTGACGGGGCTCGAACCCGCAGCTTCCGCCTTGACAGGGCGGTGCTCTAACCAATTGAACTACAATCCCAGGAAACTTAAGTATACAATATCCCCCCCCTTTTTTTATAATTTGACTCAAATTCTTTTTAGTTCAAATTTTCTTGTTTTGTTGTAACAGAGACGCGGGGGATATATGGATTTCCACATGAATATGCACTTTAGTCAGAACGGCACAAATTACTAGTCCAATTTTTTTTATTGAAAGATTGATTCTCGATCATTTTTCAATAAAGAAAAGGAGTTTTCTTTTTTTCTTTATACTTTCTATTTATAATATATATATAGAAATATATAAAATTTCAACTTAATAATCATAATATGAATCGAGATTATTATTTTATTATGATCAAAATTTCCATTTTATAGAAAAAAGAAATAAAGAAAACAAATGAAAAAATAAGAATAAAGTATATCAAATTGGACTCTTTTTTTCGCGTATCAGCCATTTCGGGAGGACAAATATCTTCATCTCATAATGGATAAGCAAATTTTTGGGCCGAGCTGGATTTGAACCAGCGTAGACATATTGCCAACGAATTTACAGTCCGTCCCCATTAACCGCTCGGGCATCGACCCA